CTAACATTTGACTCCTTACCACCGAAGGATTTCGTCGTACACTTGAAAGATAGCCCAGAAAATAGAAAGAATGATTGTATAATTGGTTTATATGGATCCTGTCCGGTTGAGACCACAAGTAAAAATGAGATTGCCAAAAACGGACAAGGTAAGATTTCCATTTCTTCATACGAAGATGAGTCCCCTTTGAAGCCAGAATGGATTTTCCTTGATATCTGACATAATGCATAAAAGGGTCTTTGAACAACCATAGGGTCTTATGAAAATCATTACGAAGAACTACTACAAGTAGTTCTATTTTTCCATAAAAATGTGTTCGTTCAAGAACAGTTCCAAAGGATGTTGATCGTAAATGATCAGATTGTTTACGGAGAAAAACAAATACCAATTCACATTCATATACATGAAAATTATATATGAACAAGAAGAATCTTCGATTCTCTTTTGAACAAAGGGAAATGGATTTCTTTGGAGCATTGAGACTATTCGAATTCTGATAGTCGTGGAGAAAGAATCGCAATAAATGCAAAGAGGGGGCATCTTGTATCCAAGAGTGAAGTATTTGAACCAAGATTTCCAGATGGACGGGGTGAGGTATTAGTATATGTGACACGTGATTTAAATGTGACAATTTGTCCTCGAAAAAGGGAAAAATTGAATGGATAGATCGTAAATTAGGAGATTTTGCTATTTCTTTTTCTTCTAAAGAAAATAGTAATCGCAGCGAGAATGGAATTTCCATAATAACTGCAAAACCCTCTGATACTGTTTGAGTATACAAATTTTTGTTGTGCCCAATGAATCGATTTTGGTTGGAATCATTAATCGAAATAATCAAACGATTCTGTCGATGCATTCGAGTAATTAAACGTTTCACAATTAGTGAACTGGATTTATTGTCATAACCTAAATTTTCCATAGTTTCGTAAAAAATCGAACCATTTAAAGCATAATAATGAGCAAGTGCGTAGATATACTCCTGAAATAGAAACGGATAAATGAAGCATTGTTGCCGAGATCTATCTATTTCGAAATATCCTTGTAATTCCTCCATTTGAAATTCTACTTGGTCCCCTTGGACCAAAGGCACGAGGGATTTCTTGGGTTATCAAATGATACATAGTGCGATACGGTCAGAACAAGGTATTATAGTAAAAAAGAGTAGATACCCTGAAGAGGGGGAGTACAGCCCAAGCAATGGATCCTCTCTTTCCATCCAATTTGTTTGTGTTCATTATAGTTACAAGAGATGGTTAGAAATCCTTTATTTTTGCAACCCAATCGATCTTTTGACTTTGGAAGAAATTTTCTTTATCAGTATACCGTTTCTTCTACACACTCGTCTCCACTCCATACTCTATAATAGAGAAAGAATGGTTAATAGTTAGGATTCATGAAAAAAAAGGAATCGATGATCTACTCATAGGAGAATTCTTTCCCGCATTAGGCACTAATCCATTTTTAACATCTAATTAGATCGGGTAATCATTCGAATTATGAACCGAAGCTCGTTGCTTTTGGTTTCCTTAGCATTGGAGCCATTAGGGCTCTATCCATTTAATCACGCGACCCAACTGTGAATTGATTTGGTACCGTTACAAAAATCAAAACAAGATTTTGTACCGCCCTGGTTAAGGATGAAATATTCCCAGAGCTCTCCATTGATACGACATGCTGTTTTTTCCATTCATTCCCCTTCAGGATCAGTCGTGGTCTTACAAACTCTACCAATGGTATGGACGAATCCGTTGCTTCATCCAAATGTGTAAAAGATCATAGCCGCACTTAAAAGCCGAATACTCTACCGTTGAGTTAGCAACCCGTGTAAATATGGTATGTAGATACGATCTAAATCAAAAAATAAAACAAAGAGATTGGATTGTTCTACCCAAGCAAAACACTGAACCGGCAACAAATCGAAAAGAAACTTTTGTTGATCAATTAAAAACGTAAAAATGTTCAGATCAGATGAAAATACAACAGATTCACGGATAAATAGAGATAATTTACGGACATTCCTTTTTTATCATTTTTTTCATGAAATGAAATTCAGAAGAGACTTCTTCTGTCACAGCGAATCTGTCGAAGCCATCATTTGAGTGAATAAAAGAAACAAACTTATGGGACGTAGAACAATAGATCCTTTTATTTATCCACGATCCAATTATAAATCGACCGATACACCGTTGTCAATATGAATTGAATGTTGAAAAACAAATTCCATAAACATAAACAAAATAAGGACTTGTGTTGGATTGGCACTACTATTCACTCGATCTTTTTTTTTTTCTATTCGTTTCATGTCAGATTTTTTTGTCGTTATATGATATGGGATCGTGTGTTAGCAATAGTGAATAAATCTGAATAGAGCAAGAAAAAAAGGAGAAAAAATTACACAAAGCTAGATATTCCCTTTTTGTATTTCAGAAATTTCATTTCGTTTTATTAATTTGAAGTTCCTTAAATACTTCCGCTTTTTTTGAAATATCATGAACTGTTCGTGTAGGTTGAGCACCTTTCTCAAGGAAATATAGAATAGAAGGAACATTTGAATAAGTTTGTTTTTTTATCGGATCGTAAAAACCCACTTTACAAAGACCTCTTCCTTCTCTTCGGGATCGAACATCAATTGCAACGATTCGATAGATAGCCCATCGGGATAGATATAGATGAACAATACCCCCCCTAGAAACGTATAGGAGGCTTTCCCCTCGTACGGCTCGAGAAAGAATAATTCGAATTTCTGTATAGAGTGTCCATAAAAATCATCAATTAATTAGGATTTGAGTCATTTTTTTATTCTTCCTTACTGAAAAAGAAATCTCATTCATACTCATAACTCAAGTTGGGTAATTCTCAAAGAGATCGAAGGTAAATCCTTAGACATTTATTGAGTCGTCTCTAACCTCTTTTGGTTGTCTCATCTAGAATCTATTCTCGTTTCTCATTATGATCTAGTTATTGAGACAATGGAAAGTGGCGTTTCCTTGTTCCGGTATCCTTTATCTTTGCTTTGAATCATTGGGTTTAGACATTACTTCGGTGATCCTTAATTGTTTCAAAATGGCAGCAACATACCTTTTGTTCTTTCTATTGAACAATTACACAAATGATTGATTCCCCAATACACTTTTGATCGAAAAAGTTTTACCAATTCCGACAAATTGTACTTTTTTGCTTTTGGATTTGAAACTTGTTCGAATTTTTGATTTTTACATCGAAGATATCCTTACGAAGTTGGAACAACCTATTGACTGGCACTAACCCTAGATCCTTCCCTCTGATAAATGAATCAAGAATTTATGCTCGAGCTCCATCATGTACTATCCCCCAAAAATTGGGTCCTAGTGGCATAGAACAAACTATGTCGAGTCAAGAGCATCTTCATTGATATATAAAATGGAAATGGTGGGTGCAAGAATCCACAGCAGATCTTGTCCTTCAAGTCGCACGTTGCTTTCTACCACATCGTTTCAAACGAAGTTTTACCATAACATTCCTCTACCTCTAACTTGGAACCGGTATGGAATTGATTCAATATGGAATCATGAATAGTCATTGGTTCCATCAGTGCATAGTAGAATAGTCTATACCTTTTTCTATATAGATGAATAGACATTTATTTCTCTGGGAAAGTCTCAGCAAGAAGCCAATTTAACCCCATATTCTGTCATATGAATAACACACATTTCTAAAAAACACTAAGAATGCGCTGCTTAAGACTTATTTATATCTACACCTTCAACATATTGTTCGGGACAATCACTCATGAACAGTGCAATTCTTTCTTGAACAACTAAGCTAAAGAAGAGTCTTGAATTAGATCATCAATACCGGAACAAAATAAAACGATTCATTAACTAAATAAGTTATTCTAATGACCCAGAAAAGTCGCAAGTAACTCGATAGAATAAATTAACCAATCTCACACTTCTTCGAATATTTAAGATTTATAAGGTAAGGAATCATAAAAAATACTTTCAAGAATTTCCTACTTCGACAGAATGATCATTATTAGAAATAAGTTTTCCTGGAAAGAATGAGTTTGATCTCTAAATCAATCAAATCAACAAATCGCCACAATCAAAACAAGTAATTAAAAGGTTTAGCAGATATCTCATTAATGAAAGATACACAAATTTGATCATCATAAGAGAAATCCTTCTTTCTTTTCCAATTGAATCATCAACGATTTAAACCAGATAAACGGGTCGAGAAACAAATCCAATTTGTTTGGATTCATGGAAATGAATAAAAAAGGAAAGGCTTATATAAGATAATATTAAGGTCGTTATTCTCTCATCCGATTGAGAAAATCAGAATCGTAGGAGTATGCTCTTTCCGTATTCATCAGATACACCGAAGAATTGTGACCGTAAGTCATCGTATATATTTAAGAGATCACAAATCTATTTCACCGAAACCGAAATATCTGTGTTACTAACATCGAACAATAAGAATACATATGGACTGGACGCGGTTCATTTTATACGGATTTTGGTTTATTTCAGGTTCAGGAATCTTTCCTGAAATTCTATTTCCATTCCATTCCATTCCATTATGGAATGGAAATAGAATGTATGAATCTCCTCCCGTCGTTTCATCGATCTCCAATTATTCATTGGAGCCCAATGAATTAAAAAAAAAAGCAATTAGGTCCAAAGAAAATACATCCGTTCCGTATTGAATTTTATTCTTTTTAATGCGATCCATATAACACAGATATTGAAATTGATACCTTCCTTTGCTAATTAACTCGTATTTACACAATTTTATGAGGATCATAGTCAAAACGAATCAAAAAAATATCTTCTTACGGGATGCTATCTTGTATAGGTATACAGCCAACTGAGTCCAAATCAATTCGATTTGTTCTTTCTCTTTTTATTTTGTTCCACCCCAGACTTAGTAGCTTTAATTCCAGTGATGAAATGAGTACCAAGAACTCCTCCCGTTTCAAATTCAGGATCCACCTAAAATTAGTCATTTTGAATACCTCATTCACTTTAGGAAAGATAGAGACCTATCTTAGGCATTTCGACTCACAATGCATTATGTGGGAATCCAAAAAGGATATGATTCTTCTCTGAATCATTAGAAATCAGAAAAAAAGATGGGATGGGACCGCGTTGTATCCAATATTACATTTTGAAACAGAGGATTGTTAAAGAAAAGAGAACATTGTTATGATAGAATCGGGGCTGGGACGGAAGGATTCGAACCTCCGAGTAACGGGACCAAAACCCGCTGCCTTACCGCTTGGCCACGCCCCATTTAGATTTCCATTCGACACTAATAACACTAATATGTCTATTGGTTGTTCGTCAATTCCCGCCCCAATATATATATATATATAGAATAGGTTGTTGCTAAAATTCTACACATGTTGATGTAGAATCAAAATGAATTTATTGCTCATTATATATAAATCAATTAAGATATTGTAGAAAAGTATGATTTTTTCTATTCTCATTTGAGAATTGAAAGATTTTTGATTGGGGGAGTTCAAAGCAAAAGAAGAATTTTTTTGTTTGGCCTATCTTCTTTCTTCATTTTTTCCCTTATATCAATAACTCAATAATAATGAAATTCTCTCCAAGAGCAAAATTTTTCTTATGCCTAAAACCTTTAGTTTGATCTGTATCTGTCTTAATTCTACCCTTCATTCGAGTAGCTTTTTCTTCGCCAAATTACCTGAGGCTTATGCTTTTTTCAATCCAATCGTAGATATTATGCCAGTTATACCTGTGCTCTTTTTTCTCTTAGCCCTTGTTTGGCAAGCTGCTGTAAGTTTTCGATGAGATCTTGAATACTGTCCTAGAAAAATTCATGAAGGAAAAAAAAAAAAAGAAATCTATCCTAACACTTGATCTTGATAAGATCAAGATAAGTCTTACATTATGAACTCTCGATTCAAACATGGAAATTGGATAGCTGAGATGGATCTGGATCACCCCTTTTTCTCATTCTAACCCTCCTAAGGTCAAATACCTTATGTGAGGTCCCCCACAATACGTAATTGTGAGTATGAAAAACAAAATTTCGGTAACGAAGGAAATCTTATCTTATTACAAATGAATCCCTTTCTTTTCTAGAATAGAAAGAAATTTCTTGGTGTCAAAATGGGATATGCGGTACAAAAATAGAGAATCTATTCCCCTATTTCCTTTCCACCAAAAAAGATCTTGGAGATTGTGTAATGCTTACTCTCAAACTATTCGTTTACACAGTAGTGATATTCTTTGTTTCTCTCTTCATCTTCGGATTCCTATCTAATGATCCAGGACGTAATCCTGGACGTGAGGAATAAAAAAATCGGAGGTTTTTAGTTCCTGGATTTCTTAATCTTCTTAAGATTTTCTCTATTCCATACATTTAACCAAGAAAAGAAGGGATCAATATTTTTTAGAATTCGAAAGATGAGAAATCTCAAGTGATCGGAAGGGACGGAGAGAGAGGGATTCGAACCCTCGGTACGAAAAACCCGTACAACAGATTAGCAATCCGCCGCTTTAGTCCACTCAGCCATCTCTCCCAATAACAAACTGATAGTTCATTTGTAACGCGCGAACTAAAGATTGAGAAAATCAAGGTTCTTTTATTCCCCGGCCTGGCCAGTCTCTAGCCAGGCCATTCCTCGTTTTGTTCCAATGAATCATAGATCAAATGATTTTTCTGGTTTAAAAAAGAAAATACTTGTTATTATGGCAGTGACAAAGGCTATTTCCATTCCTATGACACTCCTGTCATTTCTTATGATTCTTTATTTTTTGCTTTTTTATTTTATTTATATTGACTTACTGGAATGAAAAAACACACATTTCTTTTCTCATGGGAAAAGCTTTGTTTGAACACTTGAGTCCGCAAAAAAGACGAATACTACGATTTTTGATTTTTCACTAGATACAATTAACCCAAATTCAGAAAATTTGGCAGTTAAATGAATAGAGAAAAGAGTAACCTCGAAAAAGATAAGATGCAAACTCTCACTTTTTTGCGGGGAGGGGGGGAGAAATCGTTTCTTTACTTGAAAAAGAATTAATGGAAAAAAAAAGGAACTACCGATTCTTGCACAACTCATTCTTATGTTTATGTTCCGACTTCAATGGCTATTTCGAGCCGGGACTGTCAGTAATGATTCCCCATGCAAAAGATATAACTTGTTATTTAAACGAATCTTCGTCTATTTCATTAAGTCCCCCATCGGAACACGTTAGCACTTACTGCAATTTTCATGATTCTAATCCCATCTTGATTACGTCCCATTCGCTTATTCGACAAATAGTAAATTCATAGAATATAATAATATTGTAGCGGGTATAGTTTAGTGGTAAAAGTGTGATTCGTTCTATCGACAACGGAAATAGTTAAAGGGTCTTTCAGTTTGATTCATATTCCGACCGATAAACTTTATTTCTTAAAGAGGTTTAATCCTTTAATCCTCAATGACACATTTGAGGAAGAATATAATTCTAGTGATTTGTATCCAAAATTCAATTA